ATTTTCATTTTTCTTTGTTGATTAATAACTTTATCCTTGAATAAAAAGACTTTTTAGAGGAATATTGGATAGATATTTCAACCTATCATTTTAGTATTTTTAATTACGAAAAATAATTAAACATTGCATTACATAACAAGAATTTTTTTCTCGTAAAGAAATAAAATATAAATAGTTATGTTATGAATAAAAAAAAAACAGATCTCTTTTTACAATTCTAATTCTAGCCTTTAGATTTTATTTCGTTCCTATTCTACTTTCTCAGAAAAAGGGACAGTACCAAAAGTAAAAGATTTCTTCGTTCTTGATAGTTATTTACTTAATCGGTGGATAGGAACATACTCTGGATCGAAATCGAGGGGAGTACTTCTTAAATCATTTCTACTAACTTAAAGCCCCAATTTTAATTACTTTTCTATAAAAGAAATATCCTTTTGGATAATTTACAGAATCTCCATTACTAATCCTTTGTGTATCTTGGTCTTACTAACCATCCACTCATTTTTTTGATTTGAATCTCGCATTAGAGTAATACATCTATGGTAATAGATAGTAGGTAATAGATAGTAAAAACTCCATATGGTTAATCTTTTGAACCCGCTTCAAGCCATGATGACCAATCAACTAATCTTGGGATAAACAGTCTCGACTGCTTATGTTTACTTTGCACTTAATTCTTGTACATAGGAAATGAGATTGCATTTCTTTAACAGCAAATTGTTAAGCCGTTTTATTTCACTCATATAACTATCTGGTTTAATTCATCAATCCCAATGATGAATAAAAAAATTCAACTTATTTAAGTTTCTTGCTAGAAGGAAAACTTGCTAGAAAGAAAATCGGGTAAATTTTAGGTCTCACCGAATCGCACGTAGAGATATTGATAATACACATAGAGTTAATGGTATTTCATAACTAATTGATTGAGCAGCAGCCCTTAATCCACCCAAAAAGGAATATTTATTATTTGAGGCATATCCCGACATAAGAAGTCCAACGGGAGCAAGACTCGAAATGGCGATCCATAAAAAAACACCAATACTAAGATCGGCTAGAATAAAGTGATAGCTAAAAGGAATTACTGAATAACTTAGTAAAATGGATATGACTGCTATCGATGGCCCGATACTGAATAAACGAGTATCTCCTCTAGATGGAAGAAGATTCTCTTTGAAAAGCAGTTTTGTACCATCTGCTAGAGCTTGAAGAATTCCAAAAGGCCCCGCGTATTCGGGTCCAATACGTTGTTGTATCCCTGCAGATATTTCTCTTTCTAACCAAACAATTACTAATACACCTAGTGTGATTCCTAATACAAGGGTTAAAATAGGGACAAGCATCCATATGATCCTATATCCTTCTTTTAAGGATTCCAATCTGGAAAAAGAATTGATAGCTTGTATTTCTGTTGTATCAATTATCATTTCAACGATCAACTTCTCCCATAATGATATCTATGCTACCTAGTATTGTCATAATATCAGCCAATTTCATTTTTTTAACTAACTGCGGCAGAATTTGCAAGTTGATAAAACCCGGTGGTCGGATTTTCCATCTCCAAGGAAAAACACTCTGGTCTCCTATCAGAAAAATTCCTAATTCTCCTTTTGGTGCTTCAACTCTTACATAAAGTTCTTGCTTAGACAATTCAAAACTCGGAGAAGGTTTTTTACTAATAAACCGATATTCAAAATCAGTCCATTGAAGGTCTTTTATTCTATTAAAGCGTCGGATTTCTAAATTCTCATAGGGTCCCCCTGGAATTCCTTCCAGAGCCTGTTGGATAATTTTTATGGATTCTGTCATTTCACGGATTCGTACTAAATACCGAGCTAATGAATCCCCTTCTTTTTGCCATTGAATCTCCCAATCAAATTCGTTGTAACACTCATAACGATCAACTTTACGAAGATCCCATTGTATTCCGGAAGCTCGTAGCATTGGCCCGGATAAACCCCAATTTAGTGCTTCTTCTGCGGCAATAATGCCTATGCCCTCAACCCGTTCTAAAAAAATAGGATTCCGTGTAATAAGCTTTTGATACTCAGCAATCCTGGTTAAAAAATAATCGCAAAACTCCAAACATTTATCTATCCATCCATGGGGTAGATCAGCAGCCACTCCTCCGATACGAAAATAATTATGCATCATGCGCATACCGGTAGCAGATTCGAATAGGTCATATATCAATTCTCGTTCTCGCAAAATATAGAAGAAAGGGGTCTGTGCCCCAATATCTGCCATAAAAGGACCAAGCCATAACAAATGGGAAGCGATACGACTCAACTCCAACATAATAGCTCTGATATAGCTAGCCCTTTTAGGTACTTGAATATTTCCTAGCTGTTCGGGTCCATTTACGGTTATTGCTTCTGTAAACATAGTAGCTAAATAATCCCAACGCGTTACATAAGGCAAATATTGTATAATTGTTCGATTTTCTGCAATTTTCTCCATTCCTCTATGTAAATAACCCAATATTGGTTCACAGTCAATAACATCTTCACCATCCAGAGTAACGATCAGTCGAAGAACACCATGCATTGATGGGTGGTGAGGGCCCATATTGACTATCATGAGGTCTTTTCTTGTAGTTGGTGCAATCATAAGTTTTTTCCGAGTCATTCTTCCATGCATTTCTGAAAGTAAAAAGAAGTTCATCAAAATTTAAACGACTAAGCTCAAATAGTATCACACTTTAAATTAACGAGTTTTTCTCTCTCGAATATTCAACTCCCCGATTAATTCTTTATATCGTCCTCTATTTCTTTTTGACAAATAGGCTAGCAGCCGTTGACGTTTTCCCAAAATTTTTCTCAAACCTCTCTGAGATGAAGAGTCTTTTTTGTGCAATTCCAAATGTGAAGTAAGTCTCCTTATCTTAGTGGTAAAACTAACTACTTGAAATTCAACAGACCCCCTGTTTTCTTCCTTTTCTTTTTTAGAAATAACCGAAATGAATGAATTTTTTACCATAAAAAAATTCCCCCTTTCCCTTTTTACAGATATGTATTTTACCGATCAGTAATAATAATGCCATTCATTTGAATGTAGTATATACAATAATATAATTGAAATTTTTCTAGAAACTCCTAATTTTTTGAATTCAAATCAATCAATCCGATTTCAAATTGGATTTAGATAGGGATAGAAAGGGGTTAGTACTTTTTCACGTCGAAGAATTTAGATCTAAAATCAATAATGTCTCAATTACATTTCGAAATGTAATTGAGACATTATTGATTTTATATTGGATACTAGAATGAAATGTGAGAAAGACATGCGATCCCTATATTTTATATTTTTTCCTTTCTCATACCCTACATTCGAATTCTATTTTCATATACCCTATCATTCATATACCCTATCAATAGTTATAGGGTGATAGGATATATAAAAAAGGTATATTATCAACAAATTTTAAATTGTGGATACGGGTGTATCCTTAACATACTGAAACGACTGCCATTATTGGTATCAAACCAATAACGATTCATACAAACTAAATCTTCTAATCGATAATTAGGCCAAAGAAAGAGCTTTAATTTCATTAATTGATTTTTCTCTCTATCAAGATGGTTATTGTCATGTGAAACTTGGCTGCTGTTTTTTACGTTCTTTCCGTTCCAAAATACTAAATTTCTATCTATATCATTTCTATTTTTTGAGTTGAAACAAATTAGAATTCTCAATTTTCTACGACGCCTAGCCGAGAAAATATTTTCAGGAACAAGCAAATCAAAATCATTTTTGTCTCTATTTCCAGTTATTCTTTGATGTGGTGAAATAGTTTCATCAACATTTTTCTTAGAAACATCTTTTTGCTCTTGGTATTTTTGATTAGTTTGGTGCTTACTGTTATGAACCAACGAAATACCTAAGGTTTGATACATAATAAGTTGTCCATCTTTTTTTCCAGACAGACGAACGGGTTCTATAATCAATATTCCTTTTTTCATCAATTCGGTAAGAGTTAAATTTTTCTGAATCAGCATTATATCCAAACCTATTTCTCTCTTTTGAATCGAGGATATAGTAATTTTTTTTGGATCTATCAACCTAAGCAGAAGACAATATACCTTGATATTATTGATCATTCTTTCATTCAAAATATCGTTCCATCGCAATTGAAAAAGCAAATAACGTTTCAGGAACAAATCTAGTTCTGCTTCCGTGTTGCTTTTGTATTGTTTTTTCTTTTTCCCCCTTTTCATGTCTAATCTTGCATCATTTTCTTTAATATCTTTTTGTTGTAAGAGACTGGACCTAAGATCTCCTGGGCTTGTGGGTTCTTTTTCTTCGGGATTTCGAGGTTTTTTATTCAATGTTATCAAAAAACTTCCTTTTTCCTTTTCATTGATCTTTTTATTTTGACTACTATTTTCATTGCTATTCAAATTTAAAAGAAGTAATTTGCTTGGTATAAACCAAGGTTTTTTTTTATATGCATTATAAAGTAACACAAATTCTGGGAAGAACCAAAGTTCCAAATTCGATATGGGACGTTTTAGCATTTTTTCATTCATTCCCATCCAATCAAAAAATCCTTTGTTTGAGTTTGATGGATTTAGTTCTGGAATTATAAGATAAAAAAGATGTTTTTTAGACACTTTTTGAGAATTTTTAATACGAATTTGAGTATTTTGATTCCTATTGCTATTAATCATCATCCAAGTTTCAATATCGACTTTTTGTCTCAGATCAAAATTGAGAATTTTCCAATCAAAATATTTTCTATCATCCCTTTTTTGCCTATTTTCTATATTATTTTCTATATATAGAATATCAATCTTTCCTAGAAAATTATTAATAGGGATGATGTTCCTCAGCATATCAAAAAAGGTCTCTTTAGGCACGTTATAATTATAAGAAATCTCTGGGTTCTTAATTATTTCAAAAGGAGATCTATAAAAAAAGCATTTTTTATAATTAAGAAATTTATATGATAAAAGCTCATATTTATAGTATTTTTGAAAATTATCTTTTTGATTAGATAATGAATAGACTCCAAATTGTTTTTTGGAATCAATTAATTGGTCTTTTTCATATGAATGCCCTTTGTTTAAATTTTTCTTTTTAGTTATACGACGTTGCTGAACTTTATTTCGCCATTTTTCTGCTATTAATCTAGACCATCTGATCTGAGATAAATCGTATTGATAATGTCCTTGTAACCAGTTTTTCCATTGATTCGTTTCAGAAATCGGAAGTTGCTTATCCCCTAATTGCGAATGAACCACTTCTTGTGTTTTAAAAGAATTCTTTATTTCAGGCTTAAGAAAAGGGGGGATTCCTTGATATTGAAGAACAGATCTTAATTTAGACGAGTTACTAACTTGGATTTGTGATAATTTGTAAAATATATATGCTTGTGATACGTAAGATAAGTCATAAAAAATATGTGAATTTGTTTTACGATTACTAATATTATCAAGTGGCTTTTTTATAGTCGAAATAAACAGAATTGAAATTTTCTTTTTTTGATTAATTCTTTCTTGTTTTCTTTGATTATTGTAAATGTATTTATCAATCATTTTTTTTGTTGATTCAAGAAAAAATTCCGTATTCATTCTGGGAATATTAATGATAGATAAAAATATATTTGTATATATTCTTTCAATAAAAAATTGAAAAAAAAGGGGTAATTTACAGCCTATTTGAGCATTTCTTCTTTTTAATATTTGCCATTTTTCGAATCTTTTAGGATTACAACTTTTTTCGTTAAGACTAAGATTATGAGTTACTTTTTTTTTATCTTTTGTGATTCTTTCTATTTGATTTCGAATTGTACTTGTTCTATCAGTCAGATCCTTCAGTTTTTTTTCTGTCAATGAAGAATTTGTCCAACTCGGAGATACAATTTGACTAAATGATTCGTGCCTTATCTGATTGCTTATTATGGAATCTTTTTCTTCTTTAATTTCGCTTGATTCATATCCTTGTACTTCTCTTAATCGAAATAATAGAATTGGATTTACTTTGGAAAATTCTTTTCTTAGTTTTTTTATAAAAATAACACTTTTGATAACCCATTTTTTTGTTTCTTTTGAAACTTTTTGAAATAATTTAGTTTTTCCTTTGAAAACTATTAGAATCCGAAAATACTTCTTTTTTAATTTTCCTATTTTTTTTTTGACTTCCTTAAAAATAGGTTTAAAAAAAGAAGGTCGTTTTCGGGGCAAACCAAAAGGAAGTTCAGCTTCCGTCCCCCAAACTGTTAAAAAACAAAAATCATCTTTTTCTTGTTTCTTTTTCATTAGATCTTTCTCAAAGGAGTGTAATTTCGATTTGTGCCAAGGTTTCAAACAGAAAGGAAATAATATTTTTATCTGAATACCATCTGTCAACCAATTTTTCGGAAATTCTGTTTCGGATAACGGAACACCATTATAGGTACATTTAACATGCATCTCTCTATTCCATTCTTGAAAATCCTCAGACCATTCCGGAAGTTGAAATAGGAATATACGTCCAATATTTTTTGCAATTATGAATGAAGGTAATATAATATATTTTCTAAAAATAGATTGGGTTAGTAACATGCAACCTCTTATTATTTGTGCACACGGGATGGTATCCCAGGCTTCTGCTATCTCTATGCGCGCGTTCTCGTTTCTTTTTTTCTTTTCTTTTTTTTCTTCTCTTTTTGTTTGCTCCTCTGTGTACTCTACAATTTGGAATGTTTCCCGTTTTGCCACCCAATTTCTAAAAATTAGTTTAATCAACCCGGAGAAATCAAAAGAAAAAAGAAGGGATTTTTTTATTCTGTCCAAAAAAAGAAGGGAATGCACATTTGCTTGAAACAAGTCGAAAATAACTATTTTACGCCTTTGAGACCGCATAGAACCTTTGATTATACCTCGTCGAAAGTCTGATTGTTGTGAATAACGTATCAAAGCCACTTCATCTGTTTGATCGGGTGTATTAGTATCCGTAGTATTAGGATCAGGATCAGTATTCGGCTTCTTAGCAGTAAAAATTACTACACGTCTGCCCTTTCTTGAACGAATTTCGTGATCTATTGGTACATCTTCTTGATACTCTCCTGATTGTTGTTCTAACTCGGTGATTAATTGGTATGACCATCGAGGGACTTTTTTAATGATTTCTTTTAGTCTACTCGATTTTCTGCTAATTTTTTGACCAGTAACATCATTAGTTAATAAATATTTTAAATATTTTGTTCCGTTTTCGGAATGTATTCTTCCTTCTGAAAATAAAGAAAGGCCCTTCCCATTCAGGTTGGTGTATCCTGATTTTCTAACAAATTTACTTAATAAATTAACAATTTCTGTTGATAATGGGTTTTTATTTTTAGCAAATTCATTTTTTTTCTGTTCAAATTCTTGGTAATCGGTATCCGGAAGAAGGATACCATGAATCCGATTTATTCCAAATTTATCTATAAGATTTTTTATTAAAGTTTTTTTTAGGATTGAAAGTGAAGAGTTTTTGTAAATTGTTTTCCGATATGATCCGTTGAGGCAAGGATCATACCTT